TAATATTCATTTTTTTTCTATTATTATAAGTAGTATAAATCAGAAATGAAAATAAAAAAAAATGAATAAAAAAGAAAAGGGATATTCCAAAAATCCTTCTTTAATTTGAACTTACCCAATTCAAAATCTTTCCATTCTGAAATCAAAAGAGAATAGAAAAGAGAATAGAAGAAATCAGACTTTCATACAATATCTTAATGGAATTCTATGTAATGATCAATAATTTCGGTTTCATTCTATATCTACCATATCCTAGCAACAATCTATTCTATAGATATTTAGATATTTGGACTGGAATTGACGAACAACTACTACCAATATTAGTGTTTAGTGGTGTCGAATAGAAATAGAAATGGGGCGTGGCCAAGCGGTAAGGCAACGGGTTTTGGTCCCGTTATTCGAAGGTTCGAATCCTTCCGTCCCAGAACATATCCATACATAAATCATATCAGAATCAAAATTGTATATCAAAATAAAGATTCCTAATTTTGAAAAGTTTGAAAAACCTTCTGTTTAAGTTAAGAGTATATAATATTGTATTTAGTAGAATGTTATTCTATTCTTCTTTTTTTTTCTTATTTTTTATGATTCATCCCTAAATAGAGTCACTTGAAGGTATAGATTCAAAAAAAACTGATTTCTTTTTTCGTATTACTTTATTTTTTTTAATATCTATATTTTAATATCTAGATTTAATATCTATATATTAAATTCAATATCGAAATTCTATATTCTATTTATTTTTTTATATATTTCTTTTCGAAAATAGAGAAGATAATTTCATAATAGAAATAATTTTCTAATTAATAAAAATCTAAATATTACTAAACTAAAAATGACTATTCATAATTTCCTAATTGAATCAATTACATATTTTTTCCAAACTAGAGGAATGTTATGGTAAAACTTCGTTTGAAACGATTTGGTAGAAAGCAACGTGTGACTTGAAAGACATGATTAAATTAGCTGTGGATTCTTACATCCACCATTTTTCTATTATATAGAAATGAGGGTGTTCTTGACTCGACATCATTTATTCTGTTCCACTCGAACTCATTTTTTTTTTGGGGGGGGTTGATAATGTAAATAGTACATGATGGAACTCGAGTTGATTCATTTCTCAGGAGCAAGTATCTAGGGTTAGTGAAAATGAATAAGTTAGAACAACTTCGTAAGTATATTTTCTATTCGAAAGGATCCAATTTAATTTTAGCAAATTTCAAAATAGAAAAAAATGGTGTGTTGCTGCCATTTTTGAAACGATTAATGATCCCCGAAGTAATGTTTAAACCCAATGATTCAAGGAAAAGCTAAAGTATCCTGGAACAAGTAAATACCATTTTCAATTGTCTCAACAACTATATCAGAATGAAGAATCAAGATAGAATCTAAAGAAGACAGACAAAAAGGGGAGTAGAGACCGCTCAATAAATGAAATACCTAAAGGTTTTGTTTTCCTTTAAGTTATTTGAGATTTATCCAACCAACTTGAGTTATGAGATTAGGAATACGAGTTATTTTTTCGGGAAAGAAAAAAATAAGAAAAAAGTATTTAAGTCTAATTGATTTGATTTTTTTATGGATTTTTTTAACACTTATAATTCTATATCTAGACATAATTTCGAATTTTCTCGAGCCGTACGAGGAAAAAACTTCTTATACGTTTCTAGGGGGGGTGTATTATTCAGTTACATCTATCCCAATGAGCCGTTTATCGAATCGTTGCAATTGATGTTCGATCCCGAAGAGAGGGAAAAGATCTTCGGAAAGTGGGTTTTTATGATCCGATAAAGAATCAAACCTATTTAAATGTTCCTATTATTCTATCTTTTCTTGAAAAAGGCGCTCAACCTACAGGAACTGTTCAGGATATTTCAAAAAAAGCGAATGTTTTTATGGAACTTTCCCCTAATCAACAAACGAAATTCAATTAATCATTAATGAAAAATGAAATGAAATAGAAAAAAGGGGGTGTGGATAACTTCTATATAAATTTAGATAATCCTTTTCTCTCTTATCCCCCCTCCGCTCTCTTGCTTTATTCATAGTTCATTTTGATTATTGCTATCGTAGAATGTTGTTTTCTAGAACCACAAAAATCGATTTTGCTATATTTATTGATATAAATAGAAAGAAAGAAGATCAAATGAATAAATGAAGTAATAAATAAAATAATTACGATCGATAAATACATTACCCTCAATGAGTTGGGAATTCTTTGAAAAAAATGAAAATAGGTTAAGCTTACTTATTACTATTTAATTGATTGAATCAAATCGATTTCGACTTTTTCCTTATTAATTTTCGCATACACCCTTCATTTTTGATCTATTTTTTGCATCTATGTCGCTTATTTATGTAGTGCCAATACAACATAATTGTTTGGTTTTTTATTTCTTTTTTTTTTTTCATTATTTGATTTTTTTTTTCTTACTTTACTCTCAATATTATATTCGAATTTTTTTATTATTTAATATTTCTTATTATTTAATATTTCAAATTGAAACAAAATGAAAAATCTTTTTTTGTTATTAATTTTGAATTATTAATATTAAATGAAATTGTAAATTGAATTCAAATTGTAGTATTTATTAAATTGTTATTTCATTTTTTTGTTTTTTTGTTTTCTCCATTGTAGTCTTTTCTTAATATTATAATATTGACAACAGTGTATCAAACAAATATAATCTGATCGGAAATAAATGGATATTTTTGTTTCTCTTCCATAGAATTTTGTTTTTTTTTTCTGAGAAAATTTCTTGTATTTTGATCCGATCTGGTCATTTTGACTTATTCTATTTTTTTTTTCTATTTTCCATTTGATTTTGTAATGTTTTTTTTGATTTTCTCCAATTCAATCTTTTTTTTTTATTTTATTCATTTTGATTGCGATTGTATCTACACATCTTATTTTCTTAGGGTTGCTAACTCAATGGTAGAGTACTCGGCTTTTAAGTGCGACTCGGTTTTTTACACATTTCTATGAAGTAATGGATTCATTCATACCATCGGTAGAGTTTGTAAGACTACGACTGATCCAGAAAGGAATGAATGGAAAAAGCAGCATGTCGTATCAATGGAGAATTCTAAGAATATTTCATTCTTATTGGATCCGGCCCAAACCCTTGTTTGAATTCTTGGCTCGGAACAAAAGAAATTCAAAGTTGGGTTGAATTAATAAATGGATAGAGCTTGGCGGCTCCAATTATAGGGAAAGAAAAAGAAAGCAACGAGCTTTGATTTTTTTTTGAATACTTACCCGATCTAATTAAATGTTAAAAATATATTAGTGCTTGATGCGGGAAAAGCTTTTTCCATGAATGGATATTTTATTTTATTTTTGTTAGGAGTCCTAACTATTAGCTATTCTATATTATGGGGTGGCGATAAATGTGTAGAAGAAAGAGTATATTGATAAAGAGATTTTTTTTTCCAAAATCAAAAGAGCGATTGGGTTGAAAAAATAAAGGATTTCTAACTATCTTGTTATCCTAGAATGAAAATGAACATAACATAAAACAATTAGCTGGAAAAAGTGAGGAGAGAGAGTCCGTTGATGAGTCTTACTTTACTTGTTTTCGAGGTATCTATTCTAGTTTAATAGAATATCTTGTTTGGACGGTATCGCACTATGTATGATTTGATAACCTAATAAATCCCGTATCCCTAGTTCAAAGCTAATTTTAAAAATGGAGGAATTTCAAGTATATTTAGAAATATATAGATCTCGAAAAAATTATTTCCTATACCCACTTATCTTTCGAGAATATATTTATACACTTGCTTATAATCATGGTGTAAAAATAAAAAAAAAAGTTCCATTTTGGTGGAAAATGTAGATTATGACAATAAATCTAGTTTCCTAATTGTAAAACGTTTAATTACTCGAATGTATCAACAGAATTTTTTTCTTATTTCTGCTAATGATTCTACCAAAAAGAAATTCAAAAATCCGTTTTTGGGGTACAACAAAAATTTGTATTCTCAAATAATATCAGAGGGGTTTGCCATCATTTTGGAAATTCCATTTTCCCTAGAATTAATCTCTTCCTTAAAGGAAGCAGAAATCCTAAAATCTTATAATTTACGATCAATTCATTCAATATTTCCTTTTTTCGAGGATCAATTTCCATATTTGAATTATGTGTCAGATGTACAAATACCCTACCCTATCCATTTGGAAATTCTGCTTCAAACCCTTCGCTATTGGTTGAAAGATGTCTCGTCTTTTCATTTATTAAGGATCTTTCTTCACCAATATTTTAATTGGAATAGTCTTATTACTCTAAAAAACTCGATTTCGACTTTTGGAAAAAGTCATCCAAGATTCTTCTTGTTCCTATATAATTTGCATGTCTTTGAATATGAATCTATTTTCCTTTTTCTCCGTAACAAGTCTTCTCATTTACGATTAACATCCTATGGAGTCCTTTTTGAGCGAATCTATTTCTATGGAAAAACAGAACATCTTGTAGAAGTCTTTGCTAAAGATTTTCTGTCGACCTTATGGTTATTTAAGGATCCTTTCATTCATTATGTTAGATATCAAGGAAAATCTATTCTGGCTTCAACGAATACGTTTCTTTTGATGAATAAATGGAAATACTATTTTATCAATTTATGGCAATGTCATTTTTATGTTTGGTCTCAACCAGGAAGAATCCATATAAACCAATTATCTGAGCATTCATTCTACTTTTTGTTTTTGGGTTATTTTTCAAGTGTGCGGCTAAATCCTTCGGTGGTACGGAGTCGAATGCTGGAAAATTCATTTCTAATAGAAAATGTTAGGAAAAAGCTTAATACAATAGTTCCGATTATTCCAATAATTAGATTATTGGCTAAAGCGAAATTTTGTAACGCATTAGGTCATCCTATAAGTAAACCGGTCTGGGCCGATTCATCTGATTTTGATCTTATTGACCGATTTGTGCGGATATGCAGAAATTTTTCTCATTATTACAATGGATCCTCAAAAAAAAAGAATTTGTATCGAGTAA